ATTCTTTCATAATTGGATTTCAAGTTAGTAACTTCTATTTTTTCCTTCCTTTCTTCTTCTTCGTTTCGGATCGAAAATAGAAGAGTTGAGTAAATCAAAAATCAAAAGAGGAGGTTCATGGCCAAGGGGAAGGATGTCCGAATAACCGTTATTTTGGAATGTATCAGTTGTGTTCGAAACGGTGTTAATAAGGTATCAACGGGTATTTCCAGATATATTACTCAAAGGAACCGGCACAATACGCCTAATCGATTGGAATTGAGAAAATTCTGTCCATATTGTTACAAACATACGATTCATGGGGAGATAAAGAAATAGATCAAATCGAGCGCCTGTATGTAACCCTTCCTTGGAAGGGGAAAAAATTACATTATATATATATAACATATTTAAATATAAACAAACCAAATCCTATTTATTTATTCTAATTCATTTTAGATCCGACCGAAATAGGATTTTCGGGATAAGGAATACACTAAACAAACCATGGATAAATCCAAGCGACCTTTTCTTAAATCCAAGCGATCTTTTCGTAGGCGTTTGCCCCCGATCCAATCGGGGGATCGAATTGATTATAGAAACATGAGTTTAATTAGTCGATTTATTAGTGAACAAGGAAAAATATTATCTAGACGGGTGAATAGATTGACCTTGAAACAACAACGATTAATTACTATTGCTATAAAACAAGCTCGTATTTTATCTTTGTTACCTTTTCTTAATAATGATAAACAATTTGAAAATAATGATAAACAATTTGAAAGAACCGAGTCGACCGCTAGAACTGCTGGTCTTAGAGCCAGAAAAAAATAGGCTTACTCTTTCTTCACTTGAATCAAAATTCCAATCCGAATTCAAACGCGGATTGATGTTTTGTTCGAAAAATACGAAAATCCAGATTTGATTATCGTGTCGTAAGAAAAAAAAAACACAAAAAAAAGAATCGGGGAAGAATAAATCCTTTTTTATTGAGTGTATTCATTCATTTTTACTACTTTAGTTTAGCATATTTTATCATATTCATTTTGACTCTACCCTCCCGGAGTTCATTCTCCGGGGAACTCCATTTAAATTATTCCGGTGGATTCTTTACAATCTACTTCTTTTATGATCTCATTGGAAATCATAGAAAGACAATTTTTATTTGATATAGCTATTTGTGCAAGTATTTTACGATTAAGAAGCAACTGTTTCTTATACAGATCGTGTATTAATCTACTATAACTATAGGATACCCCCCCTTCACGAATTACTGCGTTTATTCGAGTGATCCACAAACGACGAAAATTTCTCTTTTGCCGATCCCTATCCCGATGAGACGAAACCAAAGCTCTTATTTTCTGTTGAGTAATTGTTCGAGTAAGCCTTGAATGAGCCCCTCGAAAGCTTGATGCAAATAAACGAATTTTTGTTCTACGTCGCCGAGCTATATATCCCCGTCTAATTCTGGTCATTGAATAAATGAAACTTTGACGAATAACTAATAGATTTCCTTTCTTTCAGTTATTCTTTTTCCCTTTCCTAGTCTATTAATAACAAAGCTTATTTTTCCAATGTATAAACTAAAAATTCCAATGGCTTTGGCTACTATAACCTTCCCGACCACTATTTTTCTTTTTTCTAGACATTTCACTTCAAAATAAGAAATTGTATTCTACTAGGTATCAAAATCTAGTAACTAAAAAATAAAATATAAATGGATAAAGAAATAGCGGCTTACATCGTTTCTATGGTTACTTCTTAAACGGTGAGGTCTTCTCTATACACCGGAGCCTTTACTTCCTTCATTTAATCAATGTTATTGGTAACTTGTATAGTTCACATTCTTTGGCTCTACCCATGAATTATCCAGTAATAGGTCTTTCACGATGAGATCTACCTATACAGTAACGGTATTTAATTATGAAAGTTGGCTGGGTAGCTAACCCTGTTAGTCCGTTCTTGCAAGAGGGGGCCTAATCTTTCTTTTTTTTAAGTAAGATTTCCTCCGCTTAATGGATAACCATTTGCTACCAATGGAGAATTGCTTCTCATTTTAAATTGAGGTGATTGGATTTGCACCAATGGAAACCATAAATTTCATACACAAACGAATGGATAGATTTTCTTTTTTTTAGATACTGAATTGAATAGAGTTCTTTTTCTATTCTATCCTATTCGCCGGTACGGATCATTGATACTGGAAAAAGTTTTCTTTCTTTTGTCCCAGCTCATGATCTGAACGAGTCGCACATACACCCTAGTACATGTTCCTCGACGCTGGGGGCATCCCCGAAGCGCGGGGGATTTTGTGACATTTCTGATTGGCTGTCTTGTATTTCTAATAAGTTGTTTAATGGTTGGCATGTTGAATCATATAAATAATGGGCTGGTTTAGATGGATCCTAACCGGATGATTATGAATTACTTTACTTCTATTTAATATTCTATTAAATTCGACAAAAAGAGAAAATCCGAAATCGCGGATTTACGCGAAATCTGGGCTATTTTCACTCAACCG